GAGCACGAATGCAAGAAGGAAGTTTAAGTTTGATGCAAATGGCTAAAATTTCTTCGGTTTTATGTGATTATCAATCAAGTAAAAAGTTATTCTATATATCAATTCTTACATCTCCTACTACCGGTGGGGTGACAGCTAGTTTTGGTATGTTGGGGGATATCATTATTGCTGAACCCTATGCCTATATTGCATTTGCGGGTAAAAGAGTAATTGAACAAACATTGAAAAAAGCCGTGCCTGAGGGTTCACAAGCGGCTGAATCCTTATTACGTAAGGGCTTGTTGGATGCAATTGTACCACGTAATACTTTAAAGGGTGTTCTGGGTGAGTTATTTCAGCTCCATGCTTTTTTTCCTTTGAATAAAAATAAACTCAAATAGAACAGTTAGTTTATCAGAATTAAACGAAAACCCTGAAAAATGAATTTTTATTTCGAATCATTTTTTATCGATATTCTTGTTTACTACTCAGTAAACCTCTATCAACAAGATAAAAAGTGAATTTTTGCTTTCGGTAAGTTCAAATTAGAATTAGACTAGACAACTAAAACAAAGTTCATTTTCCTATCTTGCTTGCATATGCATATGTATAGATATCTCAAATAGAGATATATACAGATCTATAGAGAGTCTTACATCTTTTTGCATTTCCCTAAGATTCCCTGTTGTTGGATTAGATTCTAATCCATTTTGTAGAAATTTGTAATGTAATAAAAATTTTTCTTTATTAATGACTATTATAAGACAAAAAGAACAAAAAGAATAATAAATCTAACAAGGGGATTATGTATGATACATTTATTTTATTTTGAAAGATGAATAAGTCCATTTATTTAGTTTGGCCTTTCTTGTACCTATTTTTTTATTCTATTTATATTAGGTTCTATTCTATATATTTATATTAGGTTGTATATTAGTATTAGATATATATTTACTTAAAGATACTTAGTATAATTATATAATATATATAATAGAAATAATAAAAATACAAGATATTATAAGATATCTTTAGAATTCAGAATATAACAATAACAGGTACAAATATTAAATTGAGGTACCCATTTTATGACAACTTTCAACAACTTACCCTCTATTTTTGTGCCTTTAGTAGGCCTAGTCTTTCCGGCACTTGCAATGGCTTCTTTATTTCTTCATATTCAAAAAAATAAGATTTTTTAGATCGGATGAGACCTAATCGTATCACTCCTTTTTTTATTTTAAAAACTTCGATTCGATAAGACCCATTTGGTAGAATATTGTATAACACATAGATTCCTACAAACATAAATAAAAAAAAGCTCTTATGCATGTGTAAACGTATTATATGGGTAAATAAAATTGCGCTCTTTTGAAAAATGGATCATCATCGGGCCGATGTATGAAATTCAAGTCAATGTATTTATTTGTATGTATATAGCTATAGGGGATCATATAAAGGAAGGATATGTGATTATTTTAGATATAAACAATTCTATGAATTACTCCTAAGGTAAAGGTTCAAAACAAAATAGTTGATGGGAGTCACTTTGAAAACAAAAAAAGGAAAGTCATATTTTCTCAATTCCAAAAAAATTGTATAACTGGATCTAATATATATGAGTTGGCGATCAGAATCTATATGGATAGAATTTATAACGGGGTCTCGAAAAACAAGTAATTTCTTCTGGGCCTTTATCCTATTTTTAGGTTCATTAGGATTCTTATTGGTTGGAACTTCCAGTTATCTTGGTAGAAATTTTATATCGTTATTTCCGTCTCAGCAAATCCTTTTTTTTCCGCAGGGGATTGTGATGTCTTTCTATGGGATCGCGGGTCTCTTTATTAGTTGCTATTTGTGGTGCACCATTTTGTGGAATGTGGGTAGTGGTTATGATCTTTTCGACCGAAAAGAAGGAATAGTGCGTATTTTTCGTTGGGGATTTCCTGGAAAAAGTCGCCGCATCTTTTTACAATTCCTTATGAAAGATATTCAGTCCATCAGAATAGAAGTTAAAGAGGGTGTTTCTGCTCGGCGTGTCCTTTATATGGAAATTCGAGGTCAAGGGGCTATTCCTTTAATTCGTACTGATGATAATTTTACTACACGAGAAATGGAGCAAAAAGCTGCTGAATTGGCTTACTTCTTGCGTGTACCAATTGAAGTATTTTGAAATGACTTAATTTTAAAAGACTAAATGCTTTGTCAGTAGTAATAAAAAGCTAAAGAATTTAAATTTTTTTTTCAATTGAATATTCATCTATTCTTTTATGCTCGTTTTTTTGATATATTTGATAGAAAAGAAAGGGAGGTTTTTCGTCTAGAAATTTTTAAAAGTTCTTTTAGCATTGATCGAAAAAAGGGGGGAATAACATCCTGGAACCCCAATTTTTTATTGATTCAAATTGGAAGTTTATTCTGAGTCTATTTCTGTATTCTTTCTAGATTCAAAGCAAAGAATAAGTATTGAATCAAAAGAAAAATATAAAATGGATTCATAGGCTCAAATACATTCTATTCGAATTAGAATATAAACTCATGCTCGATAGAAATATTAGATCTAATAGAATCAACAAATGAGGTAGGTTCATTAACAATTCACAGATTCAAAATGGCAAAAAAGAAAGCATTAATTCCTTTTTTTTATTTTATATCTATAGTCTTTTTGCCCTGGTTGATCTCTCTATGCTGTAATAAAAGTTTGAAAACTTGGATTACTAATTGGTGGAATACTAGACAATGCGAAACTTTTTTGAATGATATTCAAGAAAAAAGTGTTCTAGAAAAATTCATACAATTAGAGGAACTATTCCAGCTGGATGAAATGATAAAGGAATACCCAGAAACCGATTTACAACAATTTCGTCTAGGAATCCACAAAGAAACGATCCAATTCATCAAGATACACAATGAGTATCGTATCCATACAATCTTGCACTTCTCGACAAATCTAATATCTTTCGTTATTCTAAGTGGTTATTCCTTTTGGGGTAAGGAAAAGCTTTTTGTTATAAATTCTTGGGTTCAAGAATTCCTATATAATTTAAGTGATACAATTAAAGCTTTTTCGATTCTTTTATTAACTGATTTATGTATCGGATTCCATTCGCCTCACGGTTGGGAACTAATGATTGGTTATATTTACAAAGATTTTGGGTTTGCTCATTATGAGCAAATTTTATCTGGTCTAGTTTCTACCTTTCCAGTCATTCTTGATACAATTTTTAAATATTGGATCTTTCGTTATTTAAATCGTGTATCTCCGTCACTTGTAGTGATTTATCATGCAATAAATGACTAAAAAAGGATTCAATGATCCAATTATAATCTTTCTTACCTTATACATCATAACCAAATCAAAGTCGTATTTACTTTACTATTTTTACCCATGAGGGATTCCTTGTATATTTCAACAAAAAAAAAAAATTTTTTATTTTTTTCAGTAAATGTAAATAGCAGAATTGTGGCTAGGGAAGTATATTATCAACCTACCTAACTTTATTGTAGAAATTTTCGGGATAAATGATTGGACCATGCAAACTAGAAATACCTTTTCTTGGATAAGGGAAGAGATTACTCGCTCCATATCTATCTCACTCATGATATATATAATAACTTGGGCATCCATTTCAAGTGCATATCCGATTTTTGCCCAGCAGAATTATGAAAATCCACGAGAGGCCACTGGGCGTATTGTATGTGCCAATTGCCATTTAGCTAATAAGCCCGTGGATATTGAGGTTCCACAAACGGTACTTCCTGATACTGTATTTGAAGCAGTTGTTAAAATTCCTTATGATATGCAACTAAAACAAGTTCTAGCTAATGGTAAAAAAGGAGCTTTGAATGTGGGCGCTGTTCTTATTTTACCGGAGGGGTTTGAATTAGCCCCCCCTGATCGTATTTCACCCGAGATTAAAGAAAAGATAGGAAATCTGTCTTTTCAGAATTATCGCCCCAATAATAAAAATATTCTTGTGATAGGTCCTGTTCCTGGTCAAAAATATAGTGAAATAACCTTTCCTATTCTTGCACCAGACCCTGCTACTAATAAAGATGTTCATTTCTTAAAATATCCTATATACGTAGGTGGAAACAGGGGAAGGGGTCAGATTTATCCTGATGGTAGCAAAAGTAACAATACAGTTTATAATGCTACGGCAGGAGGGATAATAAGCAAAATTTTACGAAAAGAAAAGGGGGGATACGAAATAACCATAGTGGATGCATCGAATGGACGCCAAGTGATTGATATTATCCCTCGAGGCCTAGAACTTCTTGTTTCAGAGGGCGAATCCATTAAACTCGATCAACCATTAACGAGTAATCCTAATGTGGGTGGATTTGGTCAGGGGGATGCGGAAATAGTACTTCAAGATCCATTACGTGTCCAAGGCCTTTTGTTCTTTTTAGGATCGGTTGTTTTGGCACAAATCTTTTTGGTTCTTAAAAAGAAACAGTTTGAGAAGGTTCAATTATCCGAAATGAATTTTTAGATCTGTCTATTTAGCTTTATAAAATTCATAAAAAATAACCAAAACAATTCTTGTTCCCAATTTGGTCTGGTCAAAAAAATTATGAAAAGCCTTTTGCCTCTCTTTAGATTTTCTATTTCTTTTCGACCAGATGTCAGGAATTACTTGTATCATAGTCCTAATCCTAGTATGTATATTGAGAAGAATTCACTTTAACCCCCCGTTCCTTATTTTTCAATACAAATTTTTAAAATGGGAAGGGGTGTGATGTAACTCTGTCGTTATTGACCAATTTAAATTGATAGAATGTAGCAATAATCAAGAGTTTTTTTCTATTAGAATGGAAAAATTTGACTAGATACTAAAATAAGATTAAGTAAAGCAAGTGCAGAAAAAAGGGAACCAGAAATCGGCGACACAACAAATTTTAGGGACTATAGGGAGTATTATTTGTCTTGCTAGTCTTCGACACAAGAAAAGAATGTCTAAAATTCCTTTTCTTGTGTCGATCTTGTCCTTCTTGATTACATTCGTTAAAAATTCCTATTC